TGAATCATTTATTTCTCTTGAAATCGCTTCAATCTTTATTTTTACACACGTCTTTTTTTAGGAGGTCTACAGCCATTATGGGGCATAGGGGTTACATCTCGTACGAAACTTAATAGTATACCACTTCTACGAATAGCCCGTAATGCTGCATCTCTTCCTAGACCAGGACCTTTTATCATTACTTCTGCTCGTTGCATACCTTGATCGACTACTGTACGAATAGCGTTTCCTGCTGCTGTTTGAGCAGCAAATGGTGTCCCTCTTCTTGTACCCTTGAATCCACAAGTACCGGCCGAGGACCAAGAAACAACCCGACCCCGTACATCTGTAACAGTCACAATGGTATTGTTGAAACTTGCTTGAACATGAATAACTCCCTTTGGTAGTCTACGTGTACTTTTACGTGAACCAATACGTCCATTCCTACGGGAACCAATTCTTGGTATAGGTTTTGCCATATTTTATTATCTCATAAATATGAGTCAGAGATATATGGATATATCCATTTCATGTTAAAACAGATCTTTTATTTTTATTTTTATTTGTACATTTGGGGTCCTTTAGGGAGTTCTTTTTAGAAAAATTATCCTTGTCTTTGTTTATGTCTTGGGTTGGAACAGATTACGATAATTCGTCCCCGCCTACGGATCAGTCGACATTTTTCACAAATTTTACGAACAGAGGCCCTAATTTTCATATTTTGCATTCCTTAACTTAAACTTAATTCCTAATTTACTTAGTGGAAGAAAATAAGTTTCTTGAAATTTAATTTAAAATCTCGAATTGTATCTCCCCAAAAGTAATCTAAAATCATCTAATCGTTCGAGTTTGAATCTTTGTTGCGGAGTCTATAAATTATACGCCCTCGGGTTGAATCATAACGACTTACCTCAATTTTGACTCTATCTCCTGGTAGTATCCGTATAAAACTACGTCGGATCCTTCCTGAAACATAACCTAGAATCAGATCTTCATTATCTAAACGAACCCGGAACATACCGTTGGGAAGTGATTCAGTAATTAAACCTTCATGAACCCATTTTTGTTCCTTCATTCCAGGTAAAACCCCCTTGAAATATCAACTAATGGAGGAGGAGTGATATTAGATAACTCTTTCTCTTTTTTTTTTTCACAAATAGTCAATTTCGTATCTAATTTTGATAGTCGAAGGATTACCATATATAACACAAGATTTCTCCGCCGATTCCTTCTAATCGAGCTTCTCGGTCTGTCATTATACCTCGAGAAGTAGAAATAATTACAATCCCTATACCACCTAAAATTCTAGGAATTCTTTGATAGTTAGAATAGATTCGTAGACCAGGTCGACTTATCCGTTTTAAATTTAAAATAGTTTGAGATGGCCCCTTCCTATTTCTTCGATGTTGTAGGGTTAAAACCAAAAAATCTTTGTTGTTTTCCCGATGTTTTCTCACGTTTTCTATAAAACCTTCTCTTAAAAGTATTTTTACAATGCTTTCAGTGATGCTAGTAGATGATATTCGAACCGTTACTTTTTTATGCATGTCAGCATTTCGTATAGAGGTTATTATGTCAGCAATAGTGTCCCTACCCATAATGAACTAAAATTTGGGGTTCCTAAAAATTTGGATATAATAAACATGATATTTTTTGTTATGAAGTAACATTATTAAAGGTATATACGTGAGACACAATCTATTAATCATTCAAAATACTCTACTATAACTTATAATATAACTCTATATGATGATGATGTTCTTATCTTATAATACTTCAGGGGCTAATGACACTATTTTAGTAAAATTTAACTTTCTTAATTCTCGGGCGATCGCACCAAAAACTCGAGTTCCTTTTGGATTTCCTTCTTCATCAATGACAACTGCAGCATTGTCATCATATCGTATTATCATACCATTATCGCGTTTGAGTTCTTTACAAGTACGTACAATTACAGCTCTGATCACTTCCGATCTTTTTAGGGGCATATTTGGTACTGCTTCTTTGATCACAGCAACAATAACATCACCAATATGAGCATATCGGCGATTACTAGCTCCTAGTATTCGAATACACATCAATTCTCGGGCCCCGCTGTTATCTGCTACATTCAAATAGGTCTGGGGTTGAATCATATCATTTTTTTATCTGTTCTTTCAATGCAAAACAAAAGGGGCTAAAAAAAAAAGAAACGAAACCTGCAATTGCTTTTTTATTCCAAGAACTCTTTCTTTTGGTTATACGTTTCTATCACGAAATAATGAATTGAGTTCGTATAGGCATTTTGGATGCCGCTATTGAAATAGCCTTTCTAGCTATATTTTCTGCTACTCCACCCATTTCATAAAGTATTCTACCTGGTTTAACAACAGCTACCCAATATTCGGGAGATCCTTTACCCGACCCCATACGTGTTTCCGCAGGTCTTACTGTAACGGGTTTGTCTGGAAATATACGTACCCATATTTTTCCACCACGGCGGGCATTTCGTGTCATTGCTCGTCGCCCTGCTTCTATTTGT